CCGATCCAAAATCATGTGTCTTTTTCCTAAGATTGAGAGCAATAAAAAAGAATCAAATCGCACCATCTCTGTAATAGGTAAATGCCTCTTTTTCTCCTGAAGTTGTCGGAATTATTCGTAATAAGATATTGGCTATAATTGAAAAGGTCTTATCAATAAAATTTCCATTTATCCGCGATCTAGGCATAGGTAGCAATCCATTCTATAATTATTCTCATTACCTCTCGTGGTAAACCGATCCCACAAAGAAAAGAATTGTACAGTACGAAATAACATAAAAACAGATTCATTAATAAAAAAGATATGGGCCCTGTATTTATATTTATTCAAATTGTTCCTTTTTGACAGGAATAAAAAAAAAAAAAAAAAACAAAGAAATAAATATTGGAGTACGCTTCGATTTCATCCTAATGTAAATGGAGTAGTATACCAACAAAAGAAAGTATTCAATTTCATTGAAGTTACAGATGAGAATAACGAAAAATTTTTTTATTTAATTCTCATCCAAAGAAGAAAAAAAGATCGAATAACCATTCTATGATGAAAAAACCCGCCCGTTTTATTTTGTATGCATAGGAGGTATACACTATACAATCAACTATATATATTCTGAATACTGGACTGGAAAGGCATTTGAGAATTCTTAAGATATAAGATATGGAATTATAGTCTAAATAGAATCGTGATCTAAAGAGATCCATTAACCTAAGTGCAAAAATAGACCCATCAATCAGCCGATTCGTTATAATTTAGTGATTGCCTTCGGTACCGGTATAAAATAACAGAAAAAGAGGCGAAGGCTGGTTTTGCAAACATGAATAGAATGTTTCTAACAGTTTTCATATTTTATATTTATCCGCCTAACCTCAAAAGAAAGATCTTTCTTTGACTTTGATGAAAATTTATCTATTTTTTATAGTTATAATTAGAATTAATTGGTCGTTCCTATCCAATAATCTACTAGTACCGGCTCGCTATTCACTCGGTTTTTGGGTCATAATCATTATGTAGGAGAGATGGCCGAGTGGTTGAAGGCGTAGCATTGGAACTGCTATGTAGGCTTTTGTTTACCGAGGGTTCGAATCCCTCTCTTTCCGTATCTTCATCTAATTCACTGATCTTACTAACCAAAAGAGTAAAATATATAAAATTCTATTCCAACACAAAACAGTTAGACCTTTCTTTGATATATATTTTATTCCTAATTACTGTGTCACGGAAAATACTGAAAGGAAAAGAGTAGACAAGGAATGAAAACCTCCCTCCCCGTTCTATGATACCTAAATCGGAGAAAAATCCGGATCAAACTCTTATTTATCTTAACCTTAGGTTAATTTACTTCGACGAAAGGGATCAAAATTGTCCGAACCCTTGTGATTTTTTATTTTCTTTTCGTTAGGTTTAGGTCTGGCGCGAATAATATTCTACGACTAGCAATTCATTTATTTTCAAACCGACCCATTTACTATCTATTATTTGATTGACTAATCCTTTATATTGGAATGGTTGAAGAGTCAAATGTTTTGGCATTTCGTCCTGAGAGGATGAATCGAAAGAATTTTGAATCAGAGCTCTAGAGTTTTGTTCATCCCTCGCCGTAATAATATCTCGGGGTTTGCAGCGATAACTTGGTATATCTACTATACGACCATTGACTAAAATATGTCTATGGTTAACCAATTGACGGGCTCCAGGAATAGTCGGAGCCATACCCAATCGAAAAAGGATGTTATCCAAGCGCATTTCAAGTAATTGGAGTAAAACCTGACCTGTTGACCCCTTGGCTTTGCCGGCGATACGAACGTATTTAAGTAATTGTCGTTCTGTAAGACCATAATGAAAACGCAACTTTTGTTTTTCTTCTAGACGAATACGATATTGAGATTTTTTACCGGAACGTGATTGGTTTCTAAGATCACTTCCGGCTCTAGGCCTTTTATTAGTTAGTCCCGGTAAAGCTCCCAGGCGGCGTATTTTTTTGAAACGAGGTCCCCGGTAACGCGACATAAAGACTCCTTATTCTTATTTATATTGAATTCTTATTGATGAAATTTCATTTTACAGAATAAACCTAAACTAAAACTGAACTAAATGATAAATGAAGCGAAGTTTACGGAAGTAGTGTACTTGTACTCTAAAGAATAATTAGATGAATAAATATCCAGACCTTTCTATTCTATATATATTCTATATAATCTATATAGATAAAAAATAGATAAAAGGGATTCTTTTCATGGCATAGTTGTAAGTTCCTATAAGATAAAAAAAATATATATATTTTTAAATATTATTTGATTTCGGATTTCAAAAGGGCATTCTCAATCATGTAAAAACTCGAAGAAAATAAATAGAGAAAAGCCGGCTATCGGAATCGAACCGATGACCATCGCATTACAAATGCGATGCTCTAACCTCTGAGCTAAGCAGGCTCACATAAGATAAATTATACCTGCATAGGGATTCAATAAACTATTGTTAGCTATTAATTTTAATTAATATA